GATTCAGGTCATAATCTATATTGGATTTCCTAATTTATTAATAGAAGGACGAACACGGGGAGTCGAAGAATTACAGATGAATGTACAAAAAGAGTTTCATTCTGTAAACCGGAGACTCAACATTGCTATCACAAGAATTGAAAAACCTTATGGACAACCTAATATTCTCGCAGAATATATAGCTTTACAATTAAAAAATAGAGTCTCATTTCGAAAGGCAATGAAAAAAGCTATTGAATTAACTGAACAAACCGGTACAAAAGGAATTCAAGTGCAAATTGCAGGACGTATCGACGGAAAAGAGATTGCACGTGTCGAATGGATCAGAGAAGGCAGGGTTCCCCTACAAACAATTCACGCTAAAATTGATCACTGTTCCCATACAGTTAGAACTATCTATGGAATCTTAGGTATCAAAATTTGGATATTTGTAAACCAAGAATAATAAAATAAGAATAATGAAACTTTCTTTATCTCGCCATTCTGCTCATCAATAGAAAAATTTTAGAAAATCTTTTCTTCTTTTTTTTTTCTGAATCAAAGAAAAACGAACAATTCTAATTATATAAGGTTGAATAAAAATTGGATTTACCCTTTATTTAAATTTAATTTAAATTCTAGTATAATTGCTATGCTCAGTGTGTGACTCGTTAGTTTTTTCTTTAGAATTGAGACTGAAAATAAAAATGGGCTGACCGCACTATAAACTTAATAACTATCAAAACTAAAGAAACTCAAAACTCATAAACAACTTATTACTTCGTATTGTCGAGATCCCAAGAAACAGTCACTATATGACTGAATCAATCATATAGTTGTAGCAACTGAAATCCTTTTCATAAAAAATAAATCTGATTATGAATTGTTAAAAAAAAGGGATGTGGAAAAAGGAAGGGTGATAGAAAGAGAGAATAAAGATCTAAATGATCTTAAATGATATATGATTCCCATATGTATGGTTTATGAAGAATTACCCCATAAAAAAGGCAGTGTTATAAAGCATCAACATTAATATACAATAAAAATCTAATAGAATAATAATAGAAAGAATATAGTCTATTATATATGTAAGGTAAGTAATTAAGATAGAAAAAGAAAGAATCTAAATAATAGAAAATAGATAAAAATTGAATTGAGCTTCGGGTTAATAAAAACTGAGGAGATTGACTCGGAAACAAATAACAGATTATGTTGAGAGCTCCATTGCAGAGTTCAGGCCTAAGTATTAATAGAGAAGTTATGGGAACGATGGAACCTGTGATTACATAGGATTTTCTTGAAAACAAATAAATCCTAAGGATTCATTGGGTAGGATGGCGGAATGAACCAAGAAAAAATGGATTTCTTCTGAATGGTCATGAATTGACCCTACAAATGAAGGAATAAAGAGTTAATATTCGCCCGCGAAACCTTTCTTTCTTTTTCTTTCATTTAATATTGGATGACTATTGGTGTGATTCAATAGAGGTAAAGAAAAATACTTTAGAGATTTTGCTAAAATAAAGAAGCATTCTTTTTCTTTATATCATTATTTTTCTTTCTATTTATATTTTCTATTTATATATAAATTATATAAATAGAATAAATAGAAAGAAACACGCCTAGTTATCTAGTTATATATACAGCCTACTCATGTAACAAATTCAATATAAAAAAATGAGTATATTCTTTCTTTTGTCTTTTGAGAGAAGAAAATACATATTTTTATGTAATATGTAATTTTCTTGAATCATTTCATTCGCGAGGAGCTGGATGAGAAGAAATTCTCATGTCCGGCTCTGCAGTAGAGATGGAATATGGAATTCAGAAATAACCATCAACTATAACCCTAAAAGAACCAGATTTCGTAAACAACATAGAGGTAGAATGAAGGGAATATCTTGCCGAGGCAATTCTATTTGTTTTGGCAGATATGCTCTTCAGGCACTTGAACCTGCTTGGATCACAGCTAGACAAATAGAAGCAGGGCGAAGAGCAATGACACGATATGCGCGTCGTGGTGGAAAAATATGGGTACGTATCTTTCCCGACAAACCTGTTACTGTAAGACCTACAGAAACACGTATGGGTTCGGGCAAAGGATCCCCCGAATATTGGGTATCCGTTGTTAAACCGGGCCGAATAATTTATGAAATGAGTGGAATATCTGAAGCTGTAGCCAAAGCAGCTATGGAAATAGCTGCATGCAAAATGCCTATACGAACTCAATTTGTTATTTCAGGATAGGTAAACAAAAGTAAAATAAAAGAAGAAAGAGTATTAAGAAGAAAAAAACAACCACGGATTTCTTTATCTCCGGACAGACAATATTTCTTTTTTCCATTATCTTGAAATAAGAGATTAAAATAAAAATGATATGATTCAACCTCAGACCTTTTTGAATGTAGCAGATAACAGTGGAGCTCAAAAATTAATGTGTATTCGAATCATAGGAACTGGTAATCACCGATATGCTCATCTTGGCGATGTTATTGTTGCTGTAATCAAAGAAGCAGTGCCCAACATGCCTCTAGAAAGATCAGAAATAATTAGAGCTGTGATTGTACGCACATGTAAAGAACTAAAACGTGACAACGGCATGATAATACGATATGATGACAATGCAGCGGTTATCATTGATCAAGAAGGAAATCCAAAAGGAACTCGAATTTTTGGTGCAATTGCTCGAGAATTGCGCCAGTTAAATTTTACTAAAATCGTTTCATTAGCACCCGAAGTCTTATAGATGAAAATAGGATAATAGGATTATCTATCTATAGAATAGAATATTAGAATATCTGAAATATATCCGATTAATAGATTGTGTGTGTCTCATGTATATATTTGAAATTTCTAAGAATTTTTGAGAATCTATAATAATTAAAAAAAAATTCAATAAAAATAAAAAAGAAAACAAAAAAGAAGCATGTTGACTATATCAAAATTAGGGGGCACCAATAACAATAGTTCGTCATGGGTAGGGACATTATTGCCGATATAATAACTTCTATAAGAAATGCTGACATAGATCAAAAGGAAAGAGTTAAAATAGTATCTACTAATATCACTAAAAACATTGTGAAAATACTTTTACGAGAAGGTTTTATTGAAAACGTTCGAAAACATCAAGAAAGTCAAAAAAATTTCTTGGTTTCAACCTTACGACATAGAAAGACTAGGAAAGGTAATAAAATAAATTTAAAGCGTATCAGCCGACCTGGTCTACGAATTTATTCCAACTATCAACAAATTCCTAAGATTTTAGGTGGAATGGGAATTGTAATCCTTTCTACTTCTCGAGGTATAATAACAGATCGAGAAGCTCGATTAGAAAAAATTGGAGGAGAAATTTTGTGTTATATATGGTAATTCTCCTAGGATACCCTAAATTTCTCTCGAACTTACTATTTGTAAAATAGAGAGGAAAAGTGAATTATAGAACTCTTCCTCTATTAGTTAATACTTAAAGGGGGTTCCCTGGAATGAAAGAACAGAAATTGATTCATGAGGGTTTAATTACTGAATCACTACCCAACGGTATGTTCCGAGTTCGATTAGATAATGAAGATATAATTCTAGGTTATATTTCAGGGAGAATCCGGCGCAGTTTTATACGTATACTACCCGGAGATAGAGTCAAAATCGAAATGAGTCGTTATGATTCAACCAGGGGACGTATAATTTATAGACTTCGCAAAAAAGATTCGAACGATTAGATCATTCTTTTAAACATCCTTTTCGTAGAGATATAATTCAAAGTTCAAAAATGCAATAAACTGATTTTTGTTAAAAAAAAATATATTTAGAATGAAAGTAAGGAATGAGAAATATGAAGATAAGGGCTTCTGTTCGTAAAATTTGTGAAAAATGTCGCTTGATTCGTAGGCGGGGACGAATTATAGTTATTTGTTCCAATCCGAGACATAAACAGAGACAGGGGTAAAGAACTTTTTCATTTTTCTTTGGAAAATAAAACCCATGTACATGTAAAAAGAAATAAGAAAGGATTCGTTTTCATATGAAATAGATATCCCCGATATCCCCGTCGTCTCTTTCTGTAGATTTCTGATTCTTTTTTCTTTTTATTTTCTTCTTAGAAATATAATCTAATAAAATATGACAAAACCTATAGCAAAAATGAGTTTACGTAAGAATGCACGTATTGGTTCCAATAAGAATGAGCGTAGAATACCAAAAGGAGTTATTCATGTTCAAGCGAGTTTCAATAATACTATTGTAACTGTTACAGACGTACGAGGTCGGGTGGTTTCTTGGGCTTCCGCAGGTACTTCTGGATTCAGAGGTACAAGAAAAGGAACACCCTATGCTGCCCAAGCCGCAACATTGAATGCTATTCGTACATTAGTTGATCAGGGTATGCAACGAGCAGAAGTTATGATAAAAGGTCCAGGTCTCGGAAGAGATGCGGCATTACGAGCCATTCGTAGAAATGGGATACTATTAAGTTTCATACGTGATGTAACACCTATGCCACATAATGGATGTCGCCCCCCTAAAAAAAGACGTGTGTAGAAATAAGAATTCAAGAGATTCCAAGATAAATAAATGATTCTGATCCAATAATTATAAATAAAAGAAAAATAATAGTATGGTTCGAGAAGACATAGTAGGATCCACTCGAACACTACAGTGGAAATGTGTTGAATCAAGAGTAGACAGCAAGCGCCTTTATTATGGTCGTTTCGTTCTGTCCCCGCTTATGAAAGGTCAAGCCGATACCATAGGTATTGCCATGCGAAGGGCTTTACTTGGAGAAATAGAAGGAACATGTATCACACGTGCAACATCTGAAAATGTGCTGCATGAATATTCTACGATAGCAGGTATTGAAGAATCAGTACATGATATTTTACTAAATTTGAAAGAGATTGTATTAAGAAGTAATCTTTATGGAGTTAGGAACGCATCCATTTGTGTCAGGGGTCCAAAATACATAACAGCTCAAGATATCATCTCACCACCTTCCGTAGAAATAGTTGACACGACACAACATATAGCTAACCTGACAGAACCAATTGATTTGTGTATTGAATTACAAATCAAGAGAGATCGCGGATATTATATGAAATCCACAAATGACTCTCACGATGGAAGTTATCCTATAGATATTGTATCTATGCCTGTTCGAAATGCGAATCATAGTATTCATTCTTATGGGAATGGGAATGAAAAACAAGAGATACTCTTTATAGAAATATGGACGAATGGAAGTTTAACTCCTAAAGAAGCACTTTATGAAGCTTCTCGTAATTTGATTGATTTATTGATTCCTTTTCTACATGCAGAGGAAGAGGACATGAATTTAAAGGAAAATGAAAACAGATGGAATCTACCCCTTTTTTCCTTTCAAGACAAATTCACTAATCTCAAGAAAAACAAAAAAGGAATTCCATTGACATGTATTTTTATTGACCAATCAGAATTGTCTTCCAGGACCTATAATTGTCTCAAAAGATCCAATATACATACATTATTGGACCTTTTGAGTCACAGTCAAGAAGATCTTATGAAAATGAAATATTTTTGCACAGAAGATGTAAAACAGATATTGAGCACTGTACAGAATCATTTTGCAATCAATTTACTTAATAAAAAGTTCTAATTTGAAATCCATTGGATTTTTTTCATTTTTTCTTTTTTAGAAATCAAAAAGAATAGAATAATTTTTGAATCTCCGAAACAGTCCATATATTTGCAGAATAGATCATAAAAAGATTGATGTATCTAAGGAAGATCCAGAAGGGGATCTTCCTTAGATATCTATGTTGTGGTATTTAACGGTTTAATCAATTTGAAAAAGACCTAAAGTTAAGGATTTCTCAATAGGTAAAGTTGCTCCAATCCCTAACCAAAGAGCTACTGCGGTACCGATCAAAAAGACTGTTGTGGCTACTGGACGACGAAATGGATTTTGGAATTTATTGACATTTTCCAAAAAAGGTACTGTCAATAATCCTATTGGTACTGAAACCATTAAAAGAACACCCAATAACTTATTGGGTACTGTGCGAAGTATTTGAAATACGGGAAAGAAGTACCATTCGGGTAATATTTCCAACGGAGTTGCAAAAGGATCCGCCGGTTCACCTATCATTGACGGCTCTAGAACTGCTAAGCCCACACTACATGCAATAGTGCCTAGAATTACTACTGGAAAAATATATAAAAGATCATTGGGCCATGCAGGTTCTCCATAATAATTATGTCCCATCCCTTTAGCCAATTTAGCTCTTAATACAGGATCATTCAAATCAGGTTTCTTTGTTATTTGGATAGGTGAATCCTTGTGGATCCATCCCCCAAAGGAACCGGACATGATAATTTTTTATCATCCGGCTCGAGCAATAATCAAAAGAATCACAGAAATAGATTCATAGAACATAAATAGGTCCATAGAAGATCTATATTTCAGACATATCTACATAGATAATGTAGAATGATTCTCTGTAAGAGAAGATTTAGAAAATGACATTTACCCTAGTTTCAACGATTCATTATTCATTGCAAAGATTTCAGTTCTGGCAACAAGGAAATGCTCAATATCCAAGTCGGCTTACAAACTAGATCATGATCAAGTGCTTTTTGGATTGTCTCATGTCTTTTGGTTAGTATTTATCCCCACAATATCTTAATTGTATTACATACAAAAATACAAAATTTTTACTTGTTACTAAGAAAATCTTAGCCCCTGTTCTTCCTTAGATCCCTTATTTAACTCCGATAGTATCATAGATCAGGATTGATGCAGAGGAAATGAATGCATCTACATACTATAAAAACTTACTAAGATTACTATCCAATTATACTATCAAATTAATTCTAATAAAAATTACTAAAAAAAAAAAAAAAAGAAAAATTAAAAAAAGTGAATAAATAGAACATTGGATCATTCCACATCACTTATTATAGGGATTTTACGGAGCCTTTTCATGTATGACAAGATTCGGGCATGATCATAGAAAATATTCTCCTCAAGCGAACCGGCCTATCCTATTATCCTATGCTATATAAAGGGATCGACGTGATGTGATGGTTGGATGTGAAGACACATTGGGTTGTAAATTCCAACGTGGCGGATAAAATCATATATCTGCACGGGCCAATCAATAGTTCAAGTCACACACTCCCATAATCCATCCTCTGTTTAGGAAAATATACTTCAACTATTCTATTCGTATAAAATAAAAAATACTTCAGAGTTGAATAGAAGTATCCAAATAACATGCTTTATTTTTAAACAATCCATATTTGTAGCAATGAAAAACCCTTATCCCTCCCCGATATGAAAAATTACAAATATCTATGATCTGCCTTTTCTATAAAGGACCCGAAATACCTTGCTTACGTATCATTGGAAAGTGCATTAACATAAATACGGCAGTAAGAAGAGGTAATACAAAAGTATGTAAACTATAAAAACGAGTCAAAGTGGACTGGCCCACACTAGCACTTCCACGTAATAATTCTACCAAAGGTGATCCTATTATAGGAATAGCTTCA